CCCGCCGTATGAAAGCAATACTCTAACCACTGAGTTAAGTAGGTCATTTATTATCATAAGGAATCATAAAGAGAAAGAAAAGGGACCTATCACATCGATGATTCTAAATCCAATATTACTTCTAAGCAATACCAATCAAACAGACAAAAAAGGTATGAGTATGATGTTGGATCATGTAATATTCATCTTGACAAGAAATTATCTACATAATATGATAAAAATAAAATATGTATCACAAACACAAGGGCTATAGCTCAGTTGGTAGAGCACCTCGTTTACACGCGCGCCAATGTTTTTCAGGGGAGTCTATCATGCAATCAAAAGAATTGATCCTTTTGAGAAATCGATGTCTTACTCCATTACTTTGAAGGAACAAAACAAGAGAACAATAGCCTGACAAATGGTTCGGTCCGATTCGGGTGCCATTTGGGTAGGATCCGAATCGAACCCATCATTGATTTGAGATATTGATAGGGTGAATACCCAGTCTATTCAATGCTAGGCATAATGAGTATAAGGACCTCAAAAATTATCTTTTCGTCCTATGAATCTTAAGGTGTATGAAGTTTCATGTTTTATTTTTTAATCAGGATGATAGAGACTCCATTTAACTTAGGTTGATCTAGGCCAGAAGCAGACCTACGTCAAGATAACCCTTCCCCTCTTTGAAACACTTTGGTAGTGCTCCTGTATCAGTAATGAATCAGAGCACACGGAACCATCTTCTTTTTTTTCTAAGAGAAAAAAAAAATATGGTAGACTAACTGATATTTTTATCAGTTAATGAAAGAGCCCAATGCAAAAAAATGCATGTTGGGTCTTTGAAATAGGTCGAATCATTTTGATAATAATCAGTTCGATCTGTTTTACCGAGAAGGTCTACGGTTCGAGTCCGTATAGCCCTATATTTTATATTTTATAATATTATTTTATATTTTATAATATTTTATATTTTAAAAATTTTAAATATTCATTAAATTAATAAAATTAATAAAAATGAAATGAAAATAATATTCTTAAAACTAAAGCAAACTAAAACAATAAAGAATAAATATCCAAATACAAATAAAAAATACAAATAAAAAAGTTGTATAGTTTTTTTCCTAATTATTGTATTCTTTGTTGATTGGAACTGGGCGCTTCCAGTTGCTTGGTTAAAACCATTCCCATAAGTTCGCTCACAGGGAGATCGCTCAGAGTATAAAACTGAAAACAAAAGCGGATCCACTCGCTCTTTTTTTCTTGGATAAGAATAAAAATAAAATAAACAAAACCCCATTTTCTTAATTAATCCTCGTGGGTAGATTGATTTTATATTGATTCTATATCAATTGAATTTTCCTCTTTTACTGTCCGTAATCAAAGAGTTAGTGAGACTTCTTCGGTATACCCCAAATTTTGGTGAATCCTTTTTTTTTTAGTCGCACGGATTTAGGAGCACCTTATTGTATGTATTTGTTGACACGTCAGAGTTTGAAAAACAAAGATCTTTTCATAAACATAATTTCATACAGAATCTCATAAACATAAATCTCATATCATAAATTAAATATATATAGAAATATATATAGATATAAAATATAGATAGAAATAGATATAAAATATAGATAGAAAAAAAAATTTATTCTATATTCTATATAGATATAGACATAGAATAAAATAAATAGAATAAATTTCGACTTTGAAGGTTTTTTATTTCTAATACATATTAGATATTAGTTATATATTTGAATTCCTTTTATTTAGAAAAATCCGAAATGAAGTGAAAACAAAAAAGTTTTACTTGTTTTGGATTTGTATAGTACTATACAAATTAGTACTATATCGAAATAAAATCGAAATAAGTGTAATGTAAATAGGATTAATTCCAATCAATAAATCTTAAAACGAAACATGTAAACACAGCAAACAAACGAAACTAGACGATTCGATCAAAGTGAATTGTTGTTTTGACTAAGCAAACAGTTGCAGATGACTTGACAATGAATTCCAGGTCGAATCAACTAATCCGGTCTATTTTTCACATTCATAGGAGTTCGTCTATGTTTCTGCTTTACGAATATGATATTTTCTGGGTATTTCTAATAATATCAAGTGCTATTCCTATTTTGGCATTTCTAATTTCTGGAGTTTTAGCCCCGATTAGAAAGGGTCCAGAAAAACTTTCTAGTTATGAATCGGGTATAGAACCAATGGGCGATGCTTGGTTACAATTTCGAATCCGTTATTATATGTTTGCTCTAGTTTTTGTTGTTTTTGATGTTGAAACGGTTTTTCTTTATCCATGGGCAATGAGTTTCGATGTATTGGGGATACCCGTATTCATAGAAGCTTTAATTTTCGTGCTTATCCTAATTGTTGGTTCAGTTTATGCATGGCGAAAAGGAGCATTGGAATGGTCTTAGTTCCTGAATATTCAGATAATAAAAAGAAAGAAAAAAGTAAAAATAATAATAACATTGAGTATGAATTCCATTGAATTTCCCTTACTTGATCGAAC